AATTCCATTATTGGATTGGCTCACTCTTCATCGAACTCTATGGATCGATCTAGCAATGATGGAATGTATATTCGGTTTACTGAATCACATGAAATTTTATCCAACTCCATATATACGTATATAATATTTATGAACATAGGAATAAAGAGAATTTTTTTCTACTCAAATTCGAAATTGTAACAGATCCAAATCAAAAGGAACTGAATTGATAAAACATTCCTGGAAACATAATTCTTCCACTTCGCCTTATGATATGGAGTCTTGTCTTATCTAGAATATCAAAATGGATCCAATTTCTACTCATTATTAGTCTATTACGACCAGATTGGGTGCCATAAATGGATTCCGGATTTAATCCGTTCTCTATGAATGATAGAAAGCAGAATAATCGGGAACAGCATTAGAGTTGACTTTGATTTTAGCACTTAACTTATTTCATAGATTCCACTATTCAAAAAATGATTTGCGGAGAGGAGAAATTTTTTTATCCATTTGTTAGTAGTAATTCGTATTACTTAGTGTAACTAAGTATAAGTATAATAGGGTTGAATGAAGTGTGGAAGAAAGGTTGTATTTATTAAGTATATGCAGATATAGCTATCTAGCTATCCGCATATCCCATCTTTTGTCGCAGTTTCCCCCTGAAGCAACATGGGTCGTGCTATATACAATATCCAAATTTCGATTTTCGATTCAATCTAGTCAATGAAAAATTCAAGGACGACGATTCCCTATCCCATAGGGATATGTAGAATAAGATACCTGACTAGGTATCTGTGTAACAATTTCGGTTCTGGGGTTTACATATACACACAATTGTTATTATAATGGAAATAGAAAAGGATTGATTATTGAAAATCATTCATACTGATTAGTCTTGTATCAATTGGGTTTTCTTATCTTAGGCCATTAAGATTAAGGAGATCAAAAAATCCAAGAACGTTCATGAATTCACAATCAATAGTTAATAGTTCTGCTTTGCCTTTGACCTTCATTTTTGATTCTGTAACTGGAAATCTATTTTCTTTTTTCTATTGAAATAGAGGAAAGAGGAGAAGTTTTTAGGAGTTGTGTGTTTTGAAATACGATACAATTAATCGAAGAGAACAACCGGATCCTCTCAAAAAAGGAGGGATTTCTTTTTCTTTTGGAAAGGCATAAAATATAGAAAACAGTATTCAAAAACCAAATCAAATAACAAATAAAATAAAAAAAAAAAAGAAAGGACCAAAAGAATATTGATTTTCTATATCGATTTTGTATCGTTTTGGCGGCATGGCCGAGTGGTAAGGCGGGGGACTGCAAATCCCTTTCTCCCCAGTTCAAATCCGGGTGTCGCCTGATCAACAAAAGACTTGGAATCCCTTATCCTCCTAATAGAACTCGCCAAATTCTTACCCAGCGGAAGCATAGATTAAAGACTAGGGCTATGGATACTTGGATTTAAGAATCCAGGGTGGGGGATTCTCTAAATTCCATTATTTCTTACAAAATCTGGGTGTGGTCTAAACCGGACCGGCACCAATATGAATAAAGAAAAGAAACCTCACTTATTACTGATAGAATCTTACGATTGATTTGATTTCTCAATCGAATCAACCATACAATTCTATTGTGAGATTAAGAACTACGAAAGTCGGGTACTGGAAATCCGAGGATCCAAAGGAAAGTTCCTAAATGACTGTAAATTCTTGCTCCCTGGATCCAAGCCAAGGAAGGACTTTTTATAGTAAAGAAGGACTATCAATAACTCCTAATTACCTACCCTACTAGTATAGTTATAGTGCCTACTGACTGAGGTTTGAATTCGATTGGATAGACTGAAGGGGAATCCAATTAGGAGTTGTAGAAAGGACTGAAAATGCTTTGTATCCAGACTCACGAGAGTCTCTGAGCCCCCAGGGGCATTCAATCAATATTGGATGGGTGATTGGCTCTTATATAATAAAGTTGAAAAAGAAAGAATTATTTCACCCCGCCAAGAATGTAATAGGGTGTGTGTCTCCCTATTGTTTCACAGAAAGAGAAAGGGTAAGGCTTAGATGTGAGATAGAGATATGTGATAGATTCTATCTTGATAGTATCTATTTTTTCCTTTTCATTATGGAGGGTAAGAAAGAATAGGTCTTACTATTCCTACATGTTCCATTAATAAGATTCTCTTGGAAGTTTCAAGGGGATAACTGTCTATCTTGCTTGTGATTAATACTTCCCGATTCGACCAGAAATTAGATAGGAACTTGTTACGAGTGTATTCATTGAATTTGTTTATCAATAGCATTGGGTCAGAATCCCATTTTGACTCTGCACCATTGATTCCACTATTATTAATGATCAATAATGGAATCGTTTTTTTTTTTTTTTCATATTCATAGAGATAGGGGACATAATTCACATGGATATAGTAAGTCTCGCTTGGGCTGCTTTAATGGTAGTCTTTACATTTTCCCTTTCACTTGTAGTATGGGGAAGAAGTGGACTCTAGGGGTACTACTAATTGAATTGAGTAATCGAATTGTATCAATTGTTTAATAGATCGTTTTCTGCGAAGCTAAAAAAAAAAAATCTTCATTTCCAAAATTCTACCAGAATCCAGTAATATATGAATAAGAACCTTTCAATCAAACAAAGATTTCAATGATTTGATTCCCATCTTCGTATTTCCAAACTGAAATACACACGATAGGAAATGGAAATAATTTCCAACCGAATTCTTCGTAAATATTCTATTTCGATAAACCAACTCTTACCAGAATTATGGATATTACACTGAGGAGCAACCAATCCCCCCTTTTTTATTTGTTTCCCCTTACTGTTCAAAGGAAAGGGGAAGCTGTTCTGCTATTATGTGGAGACGTATTTTCCACTGGAAGAGACATAGATATAGTGGTTGTCCAAAGAAAATAGGTACTACGCAGAATATAAGAAAATCTTGCTGACATTGGGCGATCCGCAGGCACTTACCTTTTTTTAGATTCCTAGGAATCTTATTTATGCTTTATCAACTTACCTCATGTCATGGTTCGAGCATGAAAAATCGGTGGGGTCTACTACTCCTTTTCCAAATCCGAAGAAGTTACTATTGAAGGAACCCCTTGGATCATCCGTTAACGGCTGAATCAATTACTTCTTTTCTTTGGAGTGCTAAAAAAAAAAAAAAAATCACTTGGTTATTTCCTTTTTCCTTTTCTATAATGTATGCCATACTATTCTTTACCATTGATTCTTTCGATGGGTCTCGGGATCCATATTGAAGATAATCAGAAACTTAGGAATTAGAAGAATTGACCCTCGATTATTTCAGGGTCGATCGGAATCTATCGAAATGGATATATCGAAGAAATAGAATTGGAGTACTATTTACATCTAAACAGATCATATGTTAATATATATATTAATCCATATCGAGCACGTATCTTTATACAACCTTCTATAAGAATAGATAACATGGTAGAAAGGTTCATATAGTTCTTTCTACCATACTATCTCATCCCATATACTGCTGACTCCAATCCACGCATTTCATTTAAGACTTGGGCATTTCATTTCTTCAATCATTGATAAGAACTAAACTAATAAGTCAAACTTCATTCAAATTAATCATTTTGACTGACTGTTTTTACGTAGATGATAAGTAAAAAAGCAGTAGGAACTAGAATGAACAACGCAGTAGCAATAAAAGCAAGAATATTGACTTCCATAATCTCATCGTTTTTTTGCTTCGCAATAACTCGGGATCTAATCCCATAGAGATAAAAAGCCTTTCTTATGAAAATTCCATGGAATGAAGTGCATCCTGATGATATTGAATGGGATCAATATCATGAATAACAATATCTAATCTATTAAATGGGATTCATTGTCGAAAATTGAATAGTATAACACAGGAAGATCTTTTATCCATATCGAATCCAAAATGGAATTCTTGATTGGATCAGTAATCCCATGGAATTTATCATTTCCACCCTTTCTTTTCTATAACCTACCATCTTCCTTATACAATAATCTAATGAGGTATTATCTGACCGGTCTTACATTGGTCACATACCCAAACAGTAGATTAGGAGTGAAATGGAAAAATAAATGCTAAGCGAAATTTTTGTGATGATCTAATCTTCTTGGAAGACAGAGAAGTGCAATAAAGATTGGTCCCGATATAAAAAAAGATCTAATAGTCCAATAAATTCACTATTTTATTTATTGATTTTGTTCTTTTTTCAATGGGTAAAGTAAAAAGTAAAATACGAAGAAAAAAAATTCTTCATTCCTTCCCCTAGAAAGAAAGAGGGCGGATCTTTGTTTGATCCTTTTTTAGTATCCTCTTTCCACTGATACACATACATCAAAAATAAAATCAAGTATACAATGCAAATGAGATAGATAAATTGTTTTTAATTCATAATTGAGGTTACACAAAATCGGAGTTAAAAAAGGGGGTAGGTTTCATCTGACAAGTACTCTGTCGCTGCCGAGAGAACTCTATGAAAATGAAGTTCATTATGTATTATACAATAAACAAATACAATTTGTTTGTGTATGTGTTGCCGGAAAACATATGGGTACTCTATTTCATTCGATTGATCAGGAGCAATTGAAAAAGCCAAACCAGTATAGTCTCTCTTGGAATCCTGAATATGGTGATACCACCGCTCAATCCACATACGTCTCTCTCCCGTCAAGTGGTACTGGTTGACGTAATTGAAATTACCGTATTTGTCCGATGAGAAATGCGAAACAAAAAACGAAAGAAATAAGGTCTACCGCTTAGAATCAAATTCTGCCTCTTGTCCTTGTCCCTCCCCTTCACAGAAAATGGAAAATGGAGAGATGAATTGATGGATTCATCGGATTCTAGGTCGGGACTGACGGGGCTCGAACCCGCAACTTCCGCCTTGACAGGGCGGTGCTCTGACCGATTGAACTACAATCCCTGTAAATGAGTTATACAGTATACATATTCTTAGAATATCTTTCTATTTTCTATTTAGAATTGCCGTGTTTTAACAGAAACACGAATGAGATTGAGATACTTCTCTTCATATGGACATGAACTGAACTATAGTGAGAGTGAGACGGATTACTAGTAATCCTGCGATTATTGCCACATCGATTGATAACGTGTGGGAACAAATGAACAAACAAATAGGGATATAGCAGAAAGATCGACTATCTATATTTATTCCCCTATCTATATCAGACCGGGCTTTTCTGGAGGACAAATTGGTTATATCATCCTCATGGATCGGCGAATTCTTGGGCCGAGCTGGATTTGAACCAGCGTAGACATATTGCCAACGAATTTACAGTCCGTCCCCATTAACCGCTCGGGCATCGACCCAGGAAAAATAAATTCTAGGCTTATTGATAATCTATGATCAACTTCCCCTCGTAGTACCCTACCCCCCTACCCCCAGGGGAAGTCGAATCCCCGCTGCCTCCTTGAAAGAGAGATGTCCTAAACCACTAGACGATAGGGGCATACCTGCCCGATCGACAGCATACTATGCTCATAGTATGAGCAGTTTTTTGGAATTGTCAATAGAATCTTTCGTGTCGTGCTTCCACAATTCCATAGAATTTGATTGTTCATTCACGAACCATTAATTAATTATATATATATGACATATGACGAAATATAGGACCCCCTCGGCGAGGATTTTGTCCGACAGAAAAAGGGTCAAACCCCATTTCATTTCTTCAATTTTCACTCATTGATTCGCTCATTGTTAAGACGAGGTATGCCTCACTAAGCCAGGAAATTAAGAAATGATAGAATTTTTTTGATCGATTCAAAAGGTGATGTAGAACTCGTAAATCTGGGAAGGGATCGACAAGTAAAAGTAATCGAAAATATTCTTTTTTTCGATAAGAATTCGGTTCAGGGTACGAGTCGAACCACATGATGAATGATTCGATGAAATTTGTTGGATCTATATCAGATTGGTCCGTGTATCAATCAAGTGAATCTCCCTCTAATTAATGGTCAATAAAAGCAAAGCCCTTTGGAGTGAAACAATTCAGTGCATTGATATTTATCAAATATAAATAATTATTTGACCCTAGAACTAATCAAATTGCCTGTTCTTGAACAAGCCCCTATTCATACATGTGTATATATACATATAGTGTATATGGACAGGTACCTGCAGTAGACTCATAGCGATAAGTCGCCTCTTCATGAATTGAAGTGAAGAAAATGGGCCCTTTTAACTCAGTGGTAGAGTAACGCCATGGTAAGGCGTAAGTCATCGGTTCAAATCCGATAAAGGGCTTTTTCCACGAAGCTCCAGTTTTGGTCTTCATTTTTCAGAGATATTTTTTTTTTTTTTTACAAAAAAAGGTAAACGAACCTCATAATGAGTTATAGGTAGAAAGTTGAACATTTGTTCATTATGATGATAAGCAATACCACTTATTTATTCCTATAGTCAGACTACTATATCACCATAGGCTATATCGGTCTTCATCTTTCGTTATTGAAATTTTGGATCCCCGGACATAGATATTTTAGATAATACCCAATCCCGATTAGGAATCGACAAGGGAAAGTCTTACTACTTCTCCATTGTTCCAATTAAATCCATCGAAATCAAGAAAATAATAAAGTAAGTGGACCTGAGTCATTGAATCATGACTATATCAGCTATTCTGATATTCAAATTCGATATAGATAAAATTGTAGAGGCGGACTTTTTGATTTCTTTGGACTGGACCACGCAAGAATTTGTCGATATTTCCGATTGAATCTTCTTTTTTTGTTCCTGGATGCTCCGTAGGAATAAATCGCTATTCCTTTCCTCCGCGAAGAACCTATTTATTCCGAGTCACAAGAGCAATATACTTTTCAATATCTTTCTTTAATTCCAGAAAAGAAAAAGATCAGTTTCTATCTATATGGGATTTAAATAGAGATATCAGATCATGGCTTCATGTACCAAATATTTCCATATTTATGCATCAGAAATTTTTGTTCTGCCAATGGAATGGAGAGCGAATGCGAGAAAGGTACTTTCATTTCCAGTCTCCTATTATTTTATTTACTATTTAATTGAATTTAGGGACAGGGACAAAAAGAAAAAGGGGGAATTTTACTTTTTTTCTGCCGGATAAAGGTAAATAGAGAAATATTCAAAGTTTCTTTTTTTGATTCGACCTGTGAAAAGATATACTCTGGAATTTTAGATTCATTCAAAAGAAATATAACAGACAGTGACAAACAAAAAACAATCCAAAAAAGAGTGATAAATTAGAAATATGATACTGTACTAGTATACTATACATAAAAATGAGGAGACTCCATAGAGATATTTATTGTTCTCAGCATCAACAAGAAAAAGATCCAAGAATAAGATTAGTTGGTGGAACGGGGGGATAGATCTGAGGAGCAACTAGTAACGATAGAAGAGATTACTTGTTCCTTGACAGTTATTTCAAAAAATTCAAAATTCATTTGATTGATGAGTCATAAGACAATTCAAGGTTCAGATGCCTATTAAGAAT